AAAAAAAGAATAGATAGTAGGAATTCTCTTATCCCATTCGGAAAGATATCATCTCATAATTATCTATGGCTGTTTATGTCTCTAGCATGACCACTTGATAAAATGTGGAGGAAAGTAGGACAAATGGCCGATACTACTGGAAGGATTCCTCTTTGGATAATAGGTACTGTAGCCGGTATTCTTGTGATCGGTTTAATCGGTATTTTCTTTTATGGTTCATATTCCGGATTAGGTTCATCCCTGTAATAATTGGATGAACTGAGTTGTAGACATGAAAGCATAAGAACTCAACGGGATCCCCCTCGAATCAGACAAGGAAAGAGGGGGTAAGTCCCGTTGAGTTCTTAATAATCATAATATTTTTTTTTTAGAGATGTTTCAAAAACCTCCACCTTTTCTGATGATGTTTTTAAAAAATGAACTTCGTTAATTGATTCAGAACATCTGTTACTCAATAGTATCTGTCAATACTTAAAACAAAGAAGGAATCACTCGATTTACCCTTTTTGGATGACTCACAATTCTATATAAATAGAATATATTTCTATCAATCAGATATCATGCAAACCCTTTCCATACTAATAGAATAGAACCTTACTCCATTTAATCTAATAAATATTTAATCTAATATCTAATAAATATTTAATCTAATACTAATAAAAGTGAAATTTTTATTTTATAAGTTCGTTGAAATTGAAGAAGTTCTATATTGCTCAATAAATTGACCTATATTTATTTGTCCACTACCACTATGTTACGTAAGAAATCTAAAAAAGGGTTATGATAAAATAAACCTATATATATATATAAAAAAAAAAAAGGAAAACTACAAATATCCATTTTTTACGAACGGGATCGAGAATCTTTATTAATTCGACACAAGAAAGGGTTGGGTAAAATTCCGTTTCTTGTGTCAAGGATTAGGAGACGAACAATCTCCCCTAAAATCCTTTGTTCCTCTCATTTATACTTTGGTTTCTATTCTCCGCTTATTTATCTTTTGTTTTGATTCTAGTCAAATAGAAAACTATTGATTCATTCTATATCATACCGTTTCAATTTGGATTGAAAAAACAAATAAATAAAGAAGATTTAAGTAAAACAGTCGCCTTCACAATATACTATGACCAGGAATGCGGTATTAAGTAATTCCCGAAATCCGGTAGAATAAAGAATATAAATAAGCAAAATTTTTTTGATCAGACATAATTCCCAACAAAAATTTGTTTATTTTTAGAGCTTGATGTTGATAAATCCGCAGATCTAGAAATTCATTTCGGACAATTGAACCTTCTCAAACTGTTTCTTTTTAAGAACCAAAAAGATTTGTGCCAAAATAACAGATGCCAAGAAGAGCAAAAGACCTTGGACACGTAATGGATCTTGAAGTACTATTTCCGCATCTCCCTGACCAAATCCACCCACATTAGGATTACTCGTTAATGGTTGATCAAGTTTGATGGATTCGCCCTCTGAAACAAGAAGTTCCGGTCCTGGAGGGATAATATCAACCACTTGACGTCCATCCGATGCATCCGCTATGGTTATTTCGTACCCCCCTTTTTCTTTTCGTATTATTTTGCTTACTATACCTGCTGCTGTAGCATTATAAACATTATTGTTACTCTTGCTCCCGTCGGGATAAATCTGACCCCTTCCCCTGTTCCCGCCTACATATATGGGATATTTTAAGAAGTGCACATCTTTCTTAGTAGCGGGGTCCGGGGAAAGAATAGGAAAGGTGATTTCACTATATTTCTGACCAGGAACCGGACCTATCACAAGAATATTTTTTTTAGTGGGACGATAGCTCTGAAAAGACAGATTTCCTATCTTTTCTTTAATCTCGGGCGAAATACGATCGGGAGGGGCTAATTCAAACCCCTCGGGTAAAATAAGAACAGCCCCGACATTCAAAGCTCCTTTTTTACCATTAGCAAGAACTTGTTTCAGTTGCAGATCATAAGGAATTCGAACAACTGCTTCAAATACAGTATCAGGAAGTACCGCTTGTGGAACCTCGATATCCACGGGTTTATTAGCTAAATGGCAATTGGCACATACAATACGGCCAGTCGCTTCTCGTGGATTTTCATAACCCTGCTGTGCAAAAATGGGATATGCATTTGAAAGGGGTGCCTGGGTTAGTATATATATCATGAGCGATACGGAAATGGATCGAGTAATCTCTTTCTTTATCCAAGAAAAGGTATTTTTAGTTTGCATGGTCCAATCATTGATCCCGAAAATTTCTACAATAAAATTAGGTAGGTCGCTACTATAGTTCCCTATCTATAATTTTGCTATTTACTTAAATATTAAATAAAAATAATTTTACTGGAATATTGGAGGAATCCCTTGGATGGGTAGTAAGTACAATTTTGAATGTTTTGCTTATGTACAAAGTAACAAATATTATAATTGGATCGTTCGATCACTTTTCAGTCATTCATTGAATGATAAATCACTACAAGTGAAGGAGATACACGATTTAAATAACGAAAGATCCAATATTTAAAAATTGTATCTAAAATGACTGGAAAAGTAGAAACAAGACCGGATATAATTTGATCATTATGAGCAAATCCAAAATCTTTGTAGACAGAGCCAATCATTAATTCCCAACCGTGGGGCGAATGGAATCCTATACATAAATCAGTTAATAAAAGAATAGAAAAAGCTTTTATTGTGTCGCTTAAGTTGTATAGGAATTCTTGAAACCAAGAGTTAAGAATAACAAGTTCTTCATTACCTAGAATAGAATAACCACTTAGAATACCGAAACAGATTATATTTGTCGAGAAGTGTAAAATTGTATGGATGCGATCCTCGTTGTGCATCTTGATCAATTGGATCGTTTCTTTGTAGATTTCGATGCGAGGCTTTTGTAAATGTGTTTCCGGGTATTCCTTTATCATTTCGTCCAAACGTAAGAGTTCCTCTAAGTCTATGAATTCTTTTAGAATACTCTTTTCTTGAATATCATTCAAAAAAATTTCGGATTGCCTAGTATTCCACCAATTAGTAAACCAAGATTCCAGACTTTTATTAAATGAGAGAGAGATCCACCAAGGCAAAAATACTATAGATGCAAGATATAGAAGGGAAATTAATACTTTCTTTTTTGCCATTTTTTCGTCTGTGAATTTAAATTAATGAACGCACCTCATTCGTCGACTCTATATGATACTAATATTTCTATCAAGCATAAGTTCTATTACAAGTCATCGATGTATTTCCGGATTTTTTTGTGATTCAGTACAGCGGTTAGTCCTTGAATTTAGAAAGAATATAGAATAAGAAAGAGCCCTCTTCAAATTAATAGTAGTCGGATTTCGAGACGAAAGAACTCCCGTTCTATCAAAATATCAAATATTTAGAAAAAAAAAATTCTTTACTTTATGATGAAATGTTTTGTTTTGATATATGATGAATCTATCATTTAGATTTGTTACTGAATTGAGTTAAGTGGATTTACATACGCATAAAAAAAATTGTGGACATAAACAATTTAGTTTTAGAATTGTTTCATATACGTTTGCTTTGGCTCGAGTAAGCGTTCTGAAGAAACTTCAGTTAAGTTATGCTATAGAAAAAAAGATGATTCTTGAGTTTTTTATCTCTTGCAAAGTATTCATTCTCCAGTTCCTTTTTTCAAAATACTTCAATTGGTACACGCAAGAAATAGGCCAATTCAGCAGCTTTTTGCTCAATCTCTCGTGGAGTAAAATTCTCATCAGTACGAGTCAAGGGAATGGCTCCTTGTCCTTTTATTTCCATATAAAGGACACGACGAGCATAAATACCCTCTTTAATTTCTATTCTGATGGACTGAATGTCTTTCATAAGGAATCGGAGGAATATGCGACGATTTTTTCCAGGAAATCCCCAACGAAAAATACACACTATGCCCTCTTTTATATCGAATCGATCATAACCACTACCTACATTCCACGAAATTGTGCACCACAAATAGGAGCTAATAAAAAGACCTGCGATCCCATAGAAAGACATCACGATACCTTGTGGAAAAAAAATTATTTGCTGAGAAGGAAATAAAGATATAAAATTCCTACCAAAATAACTGGACGTTCCAACCAATAAAAACCCTAATGAACCTAAAAAAAGAATAAAGGCCCAACAGAAATTACTCGTTTTTCGAGACCCCGCTATAAGTTCTACCCATATACGTTCTGATCGCCAACTCATACTCTAACTAGACCTAGTTGCATTTTATTGGAATTGGGAGAATAACAAAAATAATTTTTTTTTACTTTTTTTTGTTTCCGAAGTAACTCTCATCAACCAGCACTATTATGATGTGAACCTTTAGGGATAATTCATCGAATTTCTTAGATCCAAACTAAAATAATAACATCCCTTTCATATGATTTCCTAATACATATAGATATAGATATATTGACTTTCCATTTCAGAAATTCTCCCCGATCCCGATCTATTTGAAAATAGTTATAATTCATTTATCATGTTTACACATACATAAGAGCTTATGCCCGAAGGAAGCCGCATATTATACCATATTTTACTAAATAGATATCCGTGTTATGATCCAAGTAAGTCTTGAAAAATATATATATATATATAAGATTTGTCCTTGTTGTATCTAAAAAATCTTGTTTTTTTGAACATAAAGAGATAAAGAAGCCATTGCAATTGCCGGAAATACTAAGCCCACTAAAGGCACAAAAATGGAGGGTAGACTGTTGAGAGTTATCATAGAATGGGTACCTCGATTTAATATTTGTACCTGTTATTTATTGTTATATTTATTGTTTTATATTTGATCCTTATATTGTTATAAAGATATCTTATAATTCATATATAATTGTTATATTATACTAAGTATACCTAAGTGAGTATATATATACTTAATAGGGATAGGGAGTCTATAAGTATATGTTTTAAGAAATATATATTTTTAAGAAATATATATTAATTAATAAAATACAATAAATATATAAATAAATGGACCTATTCAT